ATTAACTCATATTTCCTTTTCGATCATCTCAATTGTGATTATAATTCATTTGATGAACTTATTAGTCTACGAAATCGAAGAATTACGTAATTCGTCAGAAAAAGGAATGATAGCTACTTTTTCCTCTATAACAGGGTTTTTAGTTATTCGTTGGATTTCTTCGGGACATTTTCCTTTAAGTAATTTATACGAATCATTAATTTTCCTTTCATGGAGTTTATCCATTATTCATATAATTCCGTATATTAGGAATTCTAAAAATGATTTAAACGCAATAACTGCACCAAGTACCTTTTTTACCCAAGGTTTTGCCACGTCAGGTCTTTCAACTGAAATGCATCAACCCGCAATATTAGTACCTGCTCTACAATCTCAGTGGTTAATGATGCATGTCAGTATGATGTTATTGAGCTATGCAGCTCTTTTATGCGGATCATTATTATCAGTTGCTCTTATAGTGATTACATTTCAAAAAAAAATCGATTTTTTTTTGAAAAACAAGAATTTTTTAAGTTTAAGTAAATCATTTTTCTTTGGTGATATGGAATATTTGAACGAAAAGGGAAGTATTTTAAAAAAGACTTCTTTCCTATCATTTAAAAATTTTTACAAATATCAATTAATTCAGCATTTGGATTCTTGGAGTTATCGTGTCATTAGTTTAGGGTTTACCTTTTTAACCATAGGCATTCTTTCTGGAGCAGTATGGGCTAATGAAGCATGGGGTTCATATTGGAATTGGGATCCTAAGGAAACTTGGGCATTTATTACTTGGACCATATTTGCAATTTATTTACATACTAGAAAAAATTCAAAATTGCAAAATCAAGTTACGAATTCGGCATTTGTAGCTTCTATAGGATTTCTCCTAATTTGGATATGCTATTTTGGGATCAATCTATTAGGAATCGGGTTCCATAGTTATGGCTCATTCCAATGAATATCTAATTGAATAAAATAAACTGCATTAAAGGATACATAAAAGAATCGTCAGATACACAATGAAATTTTGTGCGAGTTTTTGAAAACCATTTGAATAATTCCTCTATTTAAATGGTTCTCAAAAACTTTAGATATATCTAATTACAATTCTAATTAACACTTACCTTTTTTTCATTGCACAACGAAGAATCGTGAAAATATGAAAGTCAAAGAATTCTAAGACTTTTTTTTTTCCAATTAATTAAATTTATTGAATCTAAAAAAAGAATTAGTATCTATAAATTAGTATCTATAAAAAGAGAACTTGTACCTTGTCAACCGATAACGGGAGAATAAATCAGGATAAATACCAATTCCTATTACAGATAGAAAGATATAGATCAAGACAAAAAGTTCTCGTAGTCCAGAATCAAAAAAATTCGAGTTTGTAATATTAAATAGCTTGTATCCATAGAAAATCTGACATAATATCGTAACATAGATAATAAAAAATAGAAGTTAATATCATTCCAATTGACATTACAAAAATAATTAACATTTTTGGTATGAAAAGATATTTTGAGCTGGTAATTATTCCAAAAAAGAGTAAGAATTCTGTAACAAAATCACTCATTCCTGGCAATGCAAGAGAAACCATCGAGAAACTACTAAACATGATAAAGATTTTTGACATTGGAATAGGTATCCCCCATCTCTTCGAGATCTTCGAGATAAAAAGAGATAAAAAAAAAAGGTATTCTATCACAACTTGTTCCTGCTAAGAAAAAAGCGCAGCACCAATCAATCTATGAGATAGTCTTTGTAAAATGATTTCATTAAGTCCTATGCCAGTTATTCCTATAATTAGGAAATCTATACCTAGAATTCCTATTAAGAAAAAAAAAAAAGAACCTCCGGCTACCTCCGGCTACCTCCGGTAGTACACAAAATAAACTTTGTAGTCGAGTATAGACATTTTTTTCCTCCCCACATGGATAAAAGTAAATAAAAAAAAGGAATTAATTTTAATTCCTACATGATGAAAAAAAGGAAAAAGTCTCGAGAAGAAAATGATGCTATTTGACCACTATACATTGCTAATATCAAGAAATAGAAAAATCGCGGATTTTGAGTAATTGGCCAAGCTACTAAAGTAGTTCTAAATCCTGTCAGTAAAAAGGGTCCTATGGAAAGTCCATCGGTTTCCAGTCTCGATTGAAAATCAAAAAGATTGATCCCTTTAAAATCTTTCTTGGATTGAGTTAATGGATCGGATCGTCCAATTGGAAAATGATAAAAAAATAAATAGATCATTAGAAGTAACTCTAGGATACATATATATATAGAGTATACCACCTATATACCTTATTTCTCCTATGAGTGAAAAAGATAATTGAAGAACCCGCAAATATGGGCAAAACAAAAAGTATTGTTAACCAAGGAAAATAACTCGTGATAAAGACAAGATAAGATTATACCAAAAAAGCCCGTGCTCGGGAGAAGAATAATATAATCTCTTTTCTCGAATACGGGCTTTTTTGGTAAAGAGGAATCAAATGATTCAAGTAGAGTTTTTTGTCACATATCAATAAGAAAGACCCATGCTGCGAGTTGTTTCATGCCATAAATAAACACGGACACTCAAAAAATCCGTTGGACAAGCGGATTCACATCTTTTACAACCTACACAATCTTCAGTTCTTGGCGCAGAAGCAATTTGCTTAGCTTTACATCCGTTCCAAGGTATCATTTCCAATACATCCGTGGGGCAAGCTCGAACACATTGGGTACATCCTATACATGTATCATAAATCTTTACTGAATGTGACATTGGGTCTATAAATTCCAGTTTTGAACAAAAAAAATTTTCAATCTGGTAAAATAAGAAAATGAAATAATCATATATTTTCTATTGTAGACACCAGATGAATCAATGATTTATCAAAAATTTAAGAATCAATAGATTTTTTAATCTGTTTATGAGAAAGGACCAAGATACTTTGATTTCTATTTCAATAACCATGAAATATAAGTTTACGAATTCAATTCATGTTAATTTTACTATATGTATATAGAATGTATATAGATATAGAATATAGAAAGATTTTAGTAGATAGATAGAAATAGAATTAATTTGATATTAATATATAATATATCAATATCAAATTAATACGTTCAATATCAAATTAATACGTTTGTTATTAGGTTAGTGATAGAAGAGGTTAGTAACTCTAAATCTCAATCATAAATCTATATGAAAAAAGAGAAGAAAGAAAATAAATAAGTAAATAATAATAAGAGAATTTTAGATTCTATTAATATTGAATTCTAATTATATTATCTTATTATTCAATTATATTATCTTATTATTCTAATTCTATTAGATTCTATTTAGAATATTCTAAAATTAGAAATTTTGATTTCTATGTGAAAATAGAAGAATTATGACTAATTCTTCAGCAAATTTGATTGATTAATACGAATTGATTTTCTGTTACGAAGGATCAACGAAACAATAGCTAGTCCAATAGCTGCTTAAAAAGCAGCAATGGCTATAACAAAGATTGAGAAAATTTATCCTTTTAATTGTTGACTATCAAATAGATTGGAAAATGTGACGAAATTTAAATTCACCGAATTCAGTATAAACTCAAGACACATAAGTGTTCTAGCCATGCTTCGACTTGTGATCAGTCCATAGATACCGATAGGAAATAAATAAACACTTAGAAGAAATACATGTGCTAACATTATTAATAAATTCCCCATCTCTCTCAATTCATTGAAATATGAACAAAAATTAAACCGATTAAATTGACTAGAATAGAAGAATTACAGAACAAAAGAATATATTCACAGTAGATCGAGAAAAAAATAGATTAAATCCATTTTCATTCTTTTAATAAAAAAAAAGGAAGTTCTTCTTTACTTATTATTATTATATTTTAGATTAGTTATATTAGATATTAGATTATTGATGAGCCATAGTAATTGCACCTATCAAAGAAAGTAAAAGAATTAGATAAATGAGTTTAAAAGGAAGAGAAAAATCTGTGGATAAATGAATCCCAATTTGTTGAACGTTACTTATGAAAAAATCCTGTTCTATAATATGATTTGATCTTGTAGTCCAAAAAATTCCATACCATAACGTATTTGGGAGAGTAGTCATTCAATGAAAAAAAAATACTTGTACAAACCAATGAAGTGATCTTATTTCCAAAAGTCCGCAAATAGGAATCATTGGAATATTCTGAACCGTTCATAAACAGCACAGCAAATATGATTAATACATTTATGGTTCTCACAAATAAGGAACTGTGTGGCAGCTACAAAATAAAAATTTAAAAAAATATAGAATTAAGGATATACAAAAAAGAAGAAACAATACCAATGAAAAGGCAGAATCAATGGGATTGGTAAGTAATACTATTCCCAGACCTCCAAATATAAGAACTGATCCCAGAAATATTACTAAAGATATTGAATAGTTACAGGTAAATGATTTGTATGGGATAAGATAATTATGAAACTTTGTCCAATGTACCTTGTGGCTCATATTTTTTTCCTTATTTCATTTTTTCATTAATTTATTAAAATGAAAAATATAAACAAAGAATAACTGAACTAAGAAAAAAATAATTAAAAAATAAAAAAGAACAAGAATAATAATAAGAAATTCAAATTTAATTAAGAAATTTTTGGTTCCCGAATATTTAATTGATCCATCAATTTCTTATAACGCACTTTATTTTTCTTTGACAAATAAGTCAATAATCGTTGACGTTTTCCTAGAATTATTCGTAGACCCCTTTGTGATAAAAAATCTCTTTTGTGCAATTCTAAATGTGAAGTAAGTCTTCGTATCTTACTGGTGAAATGGAATACTTGAAATTCAACAGATCCACTATTTTCTTCTTTTTCTTCTTGTGTAATAACTGAGATGAATGAATTTTTTTTGACCATAAATGAAAATTTGTATCTTTATTTTCTGTGAATTTTACCGATCAGGAAAAATAAAATAAAAAAATAATAATAAAGAATATTTATTATGCCAGTTTTTTTTATATTTTCATCTAGTATACATCAAAATTGGATTATATTCATATACTCTTTTTTTCATTTATGTGGTTTATGTTTTGTATATTTTGATTCAAATATACAAAACATATATGTATTTGCGAAATAGAACAATTTCTTTTTTCTTTTTACTTAAATAAATTCCACTCTTCCTAATGAAAGTTGATATACTATAAAACTATAAAATCAGCATCATTTATTATAGTATTATTACATAGTGTATATGTTTTTTGGCTTTCTCATCTACCAAATATGTTAGACGATATGTAAGAAATCAACTCTAAATTCTTTTTCATTGGAATTGAATTGATTCCTAATTGTTAATACATATGTATTCTTGACATACTGAAACGACTGCTGTTATTGGCATCAAACCAATAGCGATTCATACAAGCTAAATCTTCTAATCTATAATTGGGCCAAAGAAACAATTTGAATTTAATGAAATTTTTTCTATCTGTATTAATATGTTTGTTCTCATTCAAAAATTGCCCACAGTTTATTATTTTATTTTCATTGCAAAATCTTGGATTTCTATCCACAACATGAAAATTCTGGGAATTTAAACAAATTCGAATTCGAAATTCTCTACGACGTCTGGGGGATAGAATATTTTCAGGAACAAGTAAATCATAATGATTTTTATCTCCACTCAAAAATATGTTACTGTGTCGTGCAATGGATTTTTCAAACCCCCCTTTCTCAATTCTTTTTTTTGTGTATTTTTTATTTGTTTGGTACTTCTTATTATCGACTGATAAAATATCCATAGTTTGATATATAATAGATTTTCCGTCCCTTCGTATAGATAGACAAATTGGTTCAATAATAAATATTCCCTTTCTTATCAATTCTGTAAGAACTAGGTCCCTTTGAATCAACATTTCATCTAGATTTATTTCACCTCTTTGAATCGAAGATATAGCAATTTCCTTTGGATTTATCAGTCTAAGTAGGAGACAATATACCCTTATATTTTTTATTACTTTATTATTCAAATGATCAGACCATCTTAGTTGAAAAAGTAAATATTTTCTCAAAAAGAAATCTAATTCCATTTCATTCTTGCTCTTATATTGTTTTTTTTTTATACCTTTTTTTATTTCTAAGCTTGCATAATCTTCTTCAACAGCTTTTTTATTCTTTTGGTTTAGTAGATTAAATACAAGATTTCTTTGGACTTGTTGTTGGTTTTCTTCCTGCTTGAAATTTACTAATTCAAGATCTTTTTTTTTCTTAGATGATTTTACGTTAATTTTTTTACTTTTTTCATTTATAGAAAAATGAAAAAAGAGTGATTTGATTGGGATGATCCAAGGTTGAATTTTATATACATCAAAAAGTAGTACAAATTCTGGGAAGAACCAAGTTTCTAGATTGGATATAGTATCATGATTGGATGCGATATCATTATCATAGAACCTTTTTTTATTCATTCCCATGCAATCAAAAACAAAATTGCATGTTTTGCTCTCTTGATAAATTGTAGGAAAAAAAAGATCTTTTTTTTCCATTTTGTTGAAATTCTTAATTTCAGTCTTAGTATTTTTCTGAATCTTGATGCCAATATGTGCATTGGTCCAGATCTCTATATTATTCTCAATATTATTTAGAAAACAAATATGAAGAATTCTACAATCAAAATATTTTCTATCCAAATTAGTATTCCTATCAATACGAAATCCTTTTTCTACTTTTTCTAGATAATCATTACTAGGTATACTTACCAATACATAAAATGATTCAGGTTTCGATGTATTGAAATGATATGTAAATTCTTGGTCCCCTTTTTTTTCTAATGTTGATTCAGAAATGTATAAATTAGGGAGGCTTATGTATTTATATGATAAAATATCATATCTGTAATGTTTTTTCCATTTATCTTTTTTATTCATAAATGAATTCTCTGCATAGTCATTTTCTTTCATGGAATAAATGAATCGATCTTTTTTATAGAAATCCAATTGATTTGATTCCTTATTTTGAATCATACGATGTTTATCAATTCTATTTCTCCATTCTTTAGGTACTAATACTAATTGATACTTTTTTTTTTTAGATAAATCGTATTGATAATAACTTTTTAACCAGTTTTTCCATTCGTTCATTACAAACGTATTAATTTGCTTATGTTTTGATTTATAATGAAATATTCCGTGTATCATATAATAGTCTTTTAAATTATTCTTAAAAAAAGGATAGCTCCCTTGATATTGAAGTACAGGTCTCAATTGATACTTATTAAATAATTGGTTTTGTGATATTTTGTAAAAAACATATGCTTGAGATAGGGAAGATAAGTTCCAATAAGTATTGGAATTTTTATTGCTAGTATTAGTATTATCAACATTTGAAAACAATTTTTTTATAGTCAAAAGAAAATTTATTGTATTTTGATTTCTTTCATCAATTCCTTCTTGTTCTTTATTTATTCCATTGTTGTAAATGGATTTATTAAAGATCTTTTTTGTTGATTCAAAGAAAAGTTGTGTATTGATCTTAGAAAGGGTAATGGTACATAAAAAAATATCTATGTATATTTTTTCAATAAATGATTTGATAAAGTAGTGTGATTTACGCATTAATCGGATATTTTTCCTTTTTAATATTTTCCAAATATGCTTCTGTAATCCCGATCTTTTATTATCGTAAATTATAACTATTTCTTTTTTTTTATTGTCTTTTGCAGTTTCTTCAATTTGATTCCTGATTTGAATTGTCTTATCAGAAAGATCTTTCATTCTTCTTTCTATTAGTGAATAATTGAACCAATTTATCGTTTGATTTAGAACGGATGATTCACTAGTAATATTTCTTTTTAAATCTTTTTTCTTTTCGTTTGATTCATATACTTTTTTTTTCCTCACTTCAAATAAGAAATTTAGATTTACTTTATCCAGTTTTTTTTTTTTCATTATTAGGTTGATAATTCGAACTATTTGGATGACTCCTTTTTTTTTTCTTTTTTGAAGTTCTTTATAAATAGGTTCAAAAAAGAAAGGTCGTTTTCGAGGAGAACCAAAGGGAAGTTCCGCTTCCATTCCCCAGACTGTTAAAAAACAAAAATTTGTTTTTTTTTCTTTTTTTTTCATTAGATCTCTATGATGAGATCGTGCCCTAGATTTTCTCCAAGGTTTCAGACAGAAAGGATATATAATCTTTATCTGAATACCGTCTATTAACCAAGCTTGGGGAAATTCTGTTTCTGATAATTGAACACCGTTATAGGTGCATTTAATATGGATTTCTCTATTCCATTCCTTAAAATCCTCGTCCCACTCGGGAATTTGAAATAATAACATACGGAAAAGATTTTTGGCTATTATTAATGAAGGCAATATAATGTATTTTCTAAGAAAAGATTGGGTTACTAACATCAAACCTCTTATTACTTGAGTAAATATAAAGGTATCCCAAGCTTCAGATATTTCTATCTGTTCATTTTTATATTTTTTCTCCTTTTCTTCTTTTTTATCTTCATTTTCAAAATAGGAAATTTTTAACTCTGATTCTTGTTCTCTCCCCATCCAATTCCTAAAAATTATATTCTTAATTTCGTTGATATTAAAAAACGAAAAAAAAGATGTTTTGTCTAGACGATCCAAAAAAAGAGGAGAATGTACATTTACTTGAAAGAGGTTCCAAATAACTGTTTTACGTCTTTGAGCGCGCATGGATCCTTTGATTAGATTTCGACGAAAATCCGATTGTTGTGAGTAACGTATCAAAGCCACCTCTTCCTCTTCCGTTTGATCATCCTTTTTATCATTGTTACTAGTATTCTGAATACTAGAAAGAGAATTGGTATTCTGATCATTATCGTTATAAATTATCACACGTTTGGCTCTTCTTGAATGAATCTCATAATATTCTTCCTCCAAATCTTCTTCATTTTCTTCTTCCTCTTCTCTCAAATTCTCGGTTAATTTGTATGACCATCGAGAAACCTTTTTACTGATTTCTTCTTTTCTAATTCCAATAGATTTCTTTTTCATTATTTTTTGATCTTTTGTATGTGTTGTAATTACATCAAATAAAAATTGAAAATATTTTGCTTCACTTTCTAAATCAATTCCTTTTTCTTCTGTAGAATTCAAAAATGATTGACGGTAAAGTTCTACGGAATCATTAAGAAGTAGATCATGAATCTTATTTATAAAAAAAAATTCTACTAAATCTTCTGTATCTGTATAAATATTCATGATTGCACGTGAATCTAATTCTTTTCTCGTTCCTCGATATGGTCCGTTGAAAAAAGGATCATAAGCTTTTGGCAAGCATTTCTTTTTTTTTTCATCATCACATAATATGGTTTTTTTTTCAAGCATATCCAGACTAGAGGATCTCTCATTTTTTTCTATAATTTTAATTCGGCTTCTCAATTCATTGTTCAAATTGCACTTTTTTTTTTCATTAGCATAAATCCAAGAATTATAAAGATCTTCGTCATATAGTTTTTCTATTATGTACAAAGAAATTCTTCGTTCTAGCATTTCCGAAAAAGTTGATAAACTGGGCGGATATGTAAAGGATATTATTTGTTTGCCATCACTTGTACATGTAAAAAAAAAAAATTGTGACATTTCATTGCGTAAAGCATTTTCTAATTTCTCATTTTTTATATATCGTAATGGACGATTCCATCGCTTATAATCAAAAAAAAAAGTGACAAAAGTTTTTTCAACCCACAATCTTTTATTTTTCTCTTCTTTCAGTCTTCCCAATTCCCAATTATCTTGATGGGTCTCCAGATCAGAATCTTCGTAAACCGGGCTATCTTGATAGTATGCCTCTTGAAAGTGAAATTCATCCTTTGTTTTTTCCTTTCCATTCACTCGGATCTCTTCCGTTTCATCTATTTTGTCCAGATCCTCCTCTTCTTCCGAACAAAGGGAAAGTTTTTCTTCGGTGGATTCTTCTTCTTCTTGTTCAGTCTCCTTCATTTCATAAGTTGTTTCTACATCACTTTCTTCCTTTCTTTTTCCCTCTTCCTCTTCTT